GTTCTTCAGTAATATCATCATGACTCTCGAAGTCATGTGCGGTAGCAATACCAAACCAAATACGACGAGTAGTGGGGTCCTGAGCTAAACCTTGGCTAAACTTTGGAAATCTTAATGTCATAATGCCTTTCAAATCCTCCTAACCATTATCCTACTGCAATAATTCTTGCTAAGAAGAATGCCCATGTTGTGGCAATTCCACCCAGAAGGTAATGGGTTACCCCTACAGCACGTCCTTGTACAATACTCAAGGCTCTAGGCTGGGTAGCAGGAGCAACTTTTAATTTGTTATGAGCCCAAACGATGGATTCAATGAGTTCTTGCCAATAACCACGGCCGCTGAATAGAAACATTAAACTGAAAGCCCAGACAAAATGAGCACCTAAGAAAAAAAGACCATATGCAGATAATGAAGAACCATAAGACTGAATTACTTGAGATGCTTGTGCCCATAAGAAATCCCGGAGCCATCCATTAATAGTAATGGAACTCTGTGCAAAGTTTCCTCCTGTAATATGAGTGACTACTCCTTGATCACTTATAGTACCCCAAACATCCGACTGCATTTTCCAACTGAAATGGAAAATGACTACAGAAATTGCATTGTACATCCAGAATAGACCTAGGAATACATGATCCCAGGCGGATACTTGACATGTCCCCCCCCTACCAGGTCCATCACAAGGGAAACGAAAACCAAGATTTGCTTTATCAGGTATCAAACGTGAACTGCGAGCAAATAGAACACCCTTCAGTAGTATCAATACGGTCACATGAATTGTAAATGCATGAATGTGATGAACCAAAAAATCTGCGGTTCCTAAGGGAATAGGTAACAAAGCAACTTTGCCTCCCACTGCTACTAATTCATCACCTCCCCAAGTTAAGCTGGTACTTGTTGTTGTCCCGGGAGCTGTTACGCTAGGTGCTAAAGCATGAGTGTTTTGTACCCATTGAGCAAATATGGGTTGTAATTGTATAGCGGTATCTGAAAACATATCTTGGGGACGCCCTAAAGCGCTCATAGTATCATTATGAATATACAAGCCAAAACCATGAAATCCTAGAAATATGCATGCCCAGTTCAGATGTGATATGATTGCATCGCGGTGTCTAAGGACACGATCTATTAGATCGTTGTATCGAGTAGTCGGATCGTAGTCTCTTACCATAAAAATGGCTGCATGTGCAGCAGCACCAGCTATAAGAAATCCTCCGATCCACATGTGATGTGTGAACAACGAAAGTTGTGTACTATAGTCAATAGCTATGTATGGATAGGGTGGCATGGAATACATATGATGAGCTACAACAATGGTTAAAGAGCCTAACATAGCCAGGTTCAGAGATAATTGAGCATGCCATGACGTTGTTAGGATTTCATAGAGACCCTTATGACCTTTGCCTGTAAATGGACCTTTATGAGCCTCTAAAATGTCTTTCAGACCATGACCAATGCCCCAGTTAGTCCTATACATATGACCTGCGATCAGGAAAAGAATTGCGATCGCTAAATGATGGTGTGCAATATCACTCATCCAAAGACCCCCCGTTATTGGGTCTAATCCTCCACGAAAACTCAGAAATTCTGCATATTTTGCCCAATTCAAGGTGAAAAAGGGGGTTGCTCCCTCGGAAAAACTTGGATAAAGTTGGGCCAAAAGATCCCGATTCAAGATAAATTCATGAGGAAGGGGTATCTCTTTAGGATCAACTCCAGCGTCGAGAAATTGGTTAATCGGTAAAGATACATGGATTTGGTGTCCTGCCCAAGAAAGAGACCCAAGTCCTAGTAATCCCGCTAAGTGGTGATTCAACATAGATTCTACATCTTGGAACCAAGCCAATTTTGGAGCGGCTTTGTGATAATGGAACCAACCAGCAAAAAGCATTAACAATGCAAAGACCAATGCACCAATTGCTGTACAATAGAGTTGTAATTCACTAGTGATTCCGGATGCTCGCCAAATCTGAAAAAAACCGGAGGTTATTTGTATTCCTCGGAAACCACCGCCCACATTCCCATTTAAGATTTCTTGACCTACTATTGGCCAAACTACCTGGGCACTGGGTGCAATATGAGTAGGATCGCTTAGCCATGCTTCATAATTTGAAAAACGGGCGCCATGGAAGTACATGCCACTCAGCCAAAGAAAGATAATGGAGAGTTGGCCGAAATGAGCGCTAAATACTTTTCGAGATATCTCCTCCAAATCATTGGTATGACTATCGAAATCGTGAGCATCAGCATGTAGGTTCCAGATCCAAGTAGTAGTATCAGGACCTTTAGCTATTGTTCTTGAGAAATGACCGGGTCTAGCCCATTCCGCGAAAGACGTTTTTATAGGATCCCTGTCTACAACAATTTTCACTTCGGGTTCCTGCGAACGAATAATCATTAGGTCCTCCTCTTTCCGGACAACAAACACATACACAGAGACCCGCCAACAAGAGTAAAATTTTTATTGAACCTCTGAAAGCTTAAAGATATATATTTGATTTATGATTAGTCCCTTTCTTTCCTTTCCTATCTTCCATCTATTTTCTTTAGTTTTTCACTAAAGGATGATGATTATAGAATATTTTCGAATTCTTTGAAAGAATGGAATTAATGAATTAATTATAGTATTATATTTATATTATTATTTATATTATTATTATATTATTATTATTAATCTAAACTAAATACTAAACTAAATAGATCTAAACTAAATAGACTAAACTAAATAGAATTCCGAAAATTTAGAATTCTAATTTTCATTCTATTTAGTCGATCCGGGGCAAGTGTTCGGATCTATTATGACATAAAGAATGGGTGCCCAAGGGACCTTGCTATTCTATAGCAAAAACCTTTTCCAGAGATGACGAAAAAATGATTTAGCTTATAGAAATATCTATTTACTTTCTTTTCTTCTTTTCTTTTTTAGAATTCTTTGAATTTTTGAATTGGAAAATTTATAAGATTAATCGAAATAACTTTATTAGTTCTATGCTATATAGTATCTCTAGCATTTATTCTTATGTAATACCGTACAAAATGTCAAAAATCGAGTTCTTTTCAAAAGAAGGAATATAATAAAATTCTTGATTGGATCTTCTCATACGAACGCTTTATTGAATTTGCTCGCTGAATCAAAAAAAAATAGAAAGGTTTTATTCAAAACGCCTCGTTATTTTTAACCAATTATACGCTTCAATATAATTTTCTGGAGTAAGCGCTATAGCTTGTTTCCAATACTCAGCAGCTTTATCGAACCAAGCCTCTGCAATTTGAGAATCGCCTTGTAGAATGGCCTGTTCTCCTCGGTCGGAATAGGTGATTCAATTCCCTCCCTTAGAACCGTACTTGAGAGTTTCCTACCTCATACGGCTCATCAATCAATTCTTTTTTCTTTTTGTGTACCATCTTTCTTTTAATCTATCCTATGTTAACTTATGTTAATGTTAACTGAATTCGATTTCTCATCAATTGATTTATCTTAGGTTAACCAGAAAATGTTTATTATTTATTGTTAGTATATTAGTATATAAATATATATAAGTAATAATATATAAAGTAATAATATATAAGTATATAAGTAATATAAGTATATAAATAATAAATAAATAAATATAAATATAAGTTCTAAGTTTCCAATTCTAATTTTTATCAAAAATTAGTTTTCTCTTTTCTCCCACCTTCAGGAAAATGAAGGATAGATATACCCCGATATCGTTAGAATTTTCTGAAAGGTAACTATCTCGGTTTCCTATTTCATATATGGTATATGATATTTATGATTTATATAGAATCTTAGAAAAAGACTTTCCTCCTTTCAGAAAAAAAAAACTTACTATCTTTGGGATCTGATGCTACACCGCTGCTCAATATTTTCAATACTTTATTTATACTTTCTTTATTTATACTTTCTTTATAGTAGAACTTTATACTTTATAGTAGAATAGTAGAAATAGTAGAATAGATCAACTCTATTACATAAGTTGATGATTTCTAAATTTTTTTATCCCATATCATGGTATTGAGTTTCAGTAAGCAGTTCTGAACTTTATCGACCAAATCAAAAGAAAAATCAATAATAGTTTACTAAAAATAATAGCTTACTAATTGATCTTTATTCTTTATTGATCTTATTGATCTTTACGGTGCTTTCTCTATCAATTCTAATTCTATCTTTTATCCATAGAGTCTAGTATATAGGCCATACTTCTTCCTATTTTTTTTTGTTCTGGTGAAGTCTCTTTCCTTGCTACAGCTGATAAAAATCGTTACTTTGTACGATACATATGTAGAAAGCCTATTTTTTTCTAGTATTGACTAGACAATTTTCTCTTTTTTCCTTCTTTCTATAGTGAAGATAGTCGCACGTAATGACAGATCACGGCCATATTATTAAAAGCTTGTGGTAAAAATGGATTTCGTTCTAGTGCCTGGAAATAATATTCCAAAGCTTTTGTATGCTCTCCGTTGCTTGTGTGTATAAGACCTATGTTATAGAGTATATAACTTCGATCATAGGGATCCATTTCTGGTCGCGTAGCTTCATAATAATTCTGTAAAGCTTCCGCATAATTTCCTTCGGATTGAGCCGACATCCGTTACGGTCGTTCATTTTAGTAAAAGAATCTCCGTTTCAGAACCGTACGTGAGATTTTCACCTCATACGGCTCCTCCCTTCTGTACCCCCCTTCTTTGCATAGCATAGTACTTAGGTTAGGGTAATAATTCATGTAATCAAAATTTCACTATTCTTGTTATGAACTGACGGGAGCTGGTATTTTTACAAGAAATTTCTAGCCAGCCTCCCCCCAAGAGGTTTTTCTTAACATCAACTATCTTATTGCTAGATAGAAATGGTAACTCCAACAATTTCTTTGTACTCAACGCTTACGATTTCCAGGAATTAGTCACTTCAACAACCTTTGATGGTTATACGGATATCCAAAGTACAAATGAGATGGATCTTTGTTTTCCCAACCATTCTGTTTCGTCCCGATACAGATAAGGAAAGGGGTTATTTATAACAAAGTTTTCCTGTTGTTGATTCCTAGGTGTAGTGCTTTTTCCCTGATGCAACCTATTGGTTATTGGTATTAATGAAGTAGTATTTACCTCCAATACAGAACCTATAGATGTAACCTTTCGCTCAATACTAAAATGAATGGATAATTGAAGAATCTAAGGCTGCATCAATCGAGGATACACGACAGAAGGAATTGCTCTATCTCCAAACTTCACCTTCACTAAGCATAGGTTTTTTTTTCACTAATTTGTTTTTTTTTTCTATTCCTAACTATCCTAACTACGTTCTTTTTTCTAGTCAAAATGAGGGTTCAAAAAAACAAAATCAAGAATAAAAAAAAAAATGTAAAATGAAAACCAGAAACAAAATCAAATCGCACCATCTCTGTAATAGGTAAATGCCTTTTTTTCTCCTGAAGTTGTTGGAATTATTCGTAATAAGATATTGGCTGCAATTGAAGAGGTCTTATCAATAAAATTTCCATTTATTCGAGATCTAGGCATAATTAGCAATTTATTCTATAATTCTTCTTATTACCCTTTGCTTCGGGTAAAAAGATCCCACAGAAAAAGGAATTGTATAGTACAAAAGAACATAAAAACAGACTAATTGGAAAAAAAAACTTTTTTTATGGAACCGTCCGTTGGTCATACCTGTACTACAATTCAGGTGAATGACTCGCTATTTATTCATTTTGGTACAGAATAAGATTCTGTAGGAGAGATGGCCGAGTGGTTCAAGGCGTAGCATTGGAACTGCTATGTAGACTCTTATTTACCGAGGGTTCGAATCCCTCTCTCTCCGTTCCTTTTCCTTTTCATTCATCAACGTTACCGACGACAATATCTCATATTCAATCAAATCAGAATTGATATGATCATTCTAAAACTAAGGTAAGGCCCTTATTGAATAGAGATTCTCTATCCCTAATTACATTCCTGTGATACGTGAATGAGACAAGGTACTTGATTTACTTCAGTGAAAGCAGTGCAGTCAAAATTTTATGAACCTTACTTTTGTATTTTTGTTAGAATCAAGTTAAGTTCAAGTCCGACGGGAATAATATTCTATGACCAATAACTCATTGATTTTCAAACCAATCCATTTCCTATCTATTATTTGATTTACGAATCCTTTATGTTTTAAAGAGTCAATAGTCAAATGCTTTGGCACTCTCCTGCGGGGGGATGAAACAAGATACTTTTGAATCAGAGCTTTCGATCTTTCTTTATCCTTCGTAGTAATAATGTCTCTGGGTTTGCAACGATAACTTGGTATATCCACTATACGACCATTAACTAAAATGTGTCTATGGTTAACTAATTGTCTGGCCCCAGGTATGGTCGACGCCATACCTAATCGAAAAAGGATGTTATCCAAACGCATCTCAAGTAGTTGTAGTAAAACCTGACCTGTTGGCCCTTTTGCTTTTGTGGCAATATGCACATATTTCAGTAATTGTCGCTCTGTCAAACCATAATGAAAACGCAATTTTTGTTTCTGTTGTAAACGAATACGATATTGGGATCTTCTTCCAGATCGGAATCGAGTTTTAATATACCTTCTGAATCTGGGTCTTTTACTAGTGAGTCCCGGTAAAGCCCCCAGACGACGTATTTTTTGAAGACGAGGTCCTCGGTAACGAGACATATAAAGGTTCTTTTTTTTTTATGGAATTTCATTTCCAAAAAATTTAAATTCAGACTGAACTATGAACTAGAGTAGAAAGTATCAGAAAAGCAAAACTTAATCTATTGAAGAGAATGAAATTTATTTTATCAATATTTCATATTTATTGTATCTATTTTTATGTTTTTAGATATTAGGAAATTTTTGTATTTGTAATTTGTATTTGTATATAATATTTGTATAGTATTTTGTATAGTATTTATTATTTATATAGTATTTTGTATAGTATTTGTATAGGATAGGAAGTTCAAGTAAAGACTACGGTTTCCAATCTCTTCTGTAGAGATTTCATTGTTCTATCTACTATCTAGTCAACCTTTTTTTTTATTCATTATTCATATTCATAAATATAACTGCGAGTTACCATGACATAATTGACCTTAGAGATAGAGAAAGTGAGGGTAGAGATTAGAGATTTTCAATCATGGAAAGAAAAAGAGCCGGCTATCGGAATCGAACCGATGACCATCGTATTACAAATACGATGCTCTAACCTCTGAGCTAAGCGGGCGAAGATAAGAGCAATAATGTATAGGAATAAGGAATACAAGAACAGATCTGAAAGAATTTGATTGAAATTGAAATAGATAATTTATCTCTTTTCTTTATATAAATCGAAATACTAGATATAAATAATTTCCTTTTATTTTTATAGTTTCTAACTAGAATATCAAATATTTAACTAAGAATACACTAAGAATAGAATACACTAAAAATAATTTTTAAATTAAGATACTGAAATTATATATTCTATATCTTAGAAAATAACTAAAGAAAAAAGAAAAGAGTTCAAAACGAAAGAGAATCATATTCTTCATATTCTATGGATTTCTATTCGAATAATGAAAATAGATGACTAAAACTGACCAAAATTTAATACAAAAAAAAGACAAGAATGAATATTGATCGTTCCACTATTTCCAATAGTACCTTCCAAATGAAGAAGAGGAGGAAAGGCATAGATCTATGTGGTCTATTGTGGTCTGTATCTATAATCTATATAATATATATATAGATATATATTATAATTTGAATTATAATTTAATTTGATCATATAGCATTCATATAGCATATAGTTTTATCCAATTTTATAATATATAATTTCTTATTGAAATATTCATATTGAATTGCGAATACATCAATGATAGAATTATTTTGGACTGAAACAAAACAAATAGGGTTAATGATAGAGATAGAATAGAGGATAAAAAGAAAATAGCAGCATACACTTTTTTGATATAGGAATCATTAATCATTACCTAATGAATTCAACAGTTCCAAGATCAATGAAAGAGTTGGATGGAATGACAACCGGATCCTTGTCTCAAAGAAAGGGGGGATATGGCGAAATTGGTAGACGCTACGGACTTGATTGGGTTGAGCCTTGGTATGGAAACTTGCTAAGTGGTAACTTCCAAATTCAGAGAAACCCTGGAACTAAAAATGGGCAATCCTGAGCCAAATCTTTTTTTTTTCATAAATTTCAGAGATTAATAAATAAATAAATAAATAAGGGATAGGTGCAGAGACTCAACGGAAGTTGTTCTAACGAATGAAATTTACTACGTTACGTTAGTAGTTCAATCAAAATGACAGAAATATTGAAATGCCAGAAAGAATAATCGTCATAATTGTATGTATATGATCTATATAAATCTATGTATAATTTCAGTAGATCTAATATAGTGTAATGTAAAATGTAAGTATTAATTCAATTCGATATTAATATTAATAAGATATTAATAATTAGAATGATAGAGATCAAATAATCAAATAATTATTATAAGATCAAAAGATCTAGAAAAACTTGTATTGTGAATTCGTTCCAGTTTCGATTGAAAAAAGAATGGAATTCTACTGTTCATTAATCAAATGAATGATTCATTCTAGAGTTTGATATATCTTTTGAATATCAATCGGACGAGAATAAAGAGAGAGTCCCATTTTACATGTCAATACCGACAACAATGAAATTTATAGTAAAAGGAAAATCCGTCGATTTTCAAAATCTTGAGGGTTCAAGTCCCTCTATCCCCAAGAAAAAGCCCATTTTACTTCCTCATTCTCACTATTGATTTATCCTTTTTTTTTTCATGAGCGATTCAGCTCAAACTCAAACAAAGTAAATTCAATATCTTTCTCGTTGAATTTACTTTGTTCTCTCACATTCACAAATAGATCCAAATCAAAATCGAAATCCTCGTATCTCCTTCGAATCCATCTTCCGATGCAACTTCATTTGTATAGAAACAATACCCGTCTCTGTTATCGAATCATTCACAGCTCATATAATTTATCATTATCCTTACATTTCCGAGATCTAAGAAACTAGTTTTTTAAGACTTTTTTAGTTTTTTTCATTGACATTGACATAGATACAAGTACTTCGCTAGGATGATGCACAGGTAATGGTCGGGATAGCTCAGTTGGTAGAGCAGAGGACTGAAAATCCTCGTGTCACCAGTTCAAGTCTGGTTCCTGACATGTGTCACTAATCTATTTGATAGGTATTCATACATACCTCAAATTCACTGAGACGGATGGGGATACATACTTTTTCCTTTTCATTTTTCTTTTTTTTCCTATCTGCGCATACTTTTTTTTTCTTACGCCAAAACAAAAAGTGATTAATAAGAGGGTTTCTACATATATTCAGGATCAAGAAAAGATAGGTCCTAGATCCATGTGACTTAATATTAGATTGACTTAGGTCAGTTGAAGTCTTTAGCAAGAATTATGTCATGGTTTTCCTTTCCTAAACTGACTGAGATTGGGTATACCAAAGCACAAAACAAACAAAAAAAAAAGTGTAACTCTTTCAGTTCAGAGTTTCAGAAAGGAAAATTAGGAAAAAGATCATTGATCATATTGATATCATTGATCATATTGATAATGATATTTATCATATATAATTCATTCATGAAAGTATATGAAGAGAGATGGGTATTTGGTTCTAGATTTCACAAACCCTCTGTTGGAATGAATTTCTTTTATTTATTGTGTTGATTTTTATTTTCTTGTTCCTACTACTACTAAAATAAATATATAAAATAAATATAAAATTACTAAAATAAAATTTCGATTACTATTCTAGTACTACACAAAAAAAAACTGGAATGTCTTAGGGCTATACGGACTTGAACCGTAGACCTTCTCGGTAAAACAGATGAAACTTTTGATTTTACTATCGAAATGATTCGAACTGTTTCAAAGACCCAACATGCATTTTTTTGCATTGGGCTCTTTCATCAACTGATGTAAAGATCAGTTGGTCCACCATATTTTTTCTT